AGTAAATACATTCGAAACATATAAAATGCAGTGAATCCTGCTGTAAATGAAGCGATTATTGCGAAAATTGGTGAATACAACCGACTATCATTAAGAATTTCGTCTTTCGACCAAAAACAAGCAAGAGGTGGAATACCACAAAGGGAAAGTGTACCTAATAAAAAAGTAATTCTTGTAATTGGAATATATTTTGTTAACCCTCCCATAAGAACCATATTTTGACTTTTATCCGGTGAAAATCCAACAATGGATTCCATTGAATGAATAATGGATCCAGATCCTAAAAACAATAAAGCTTTCGAATAGGCATGAGTGATCAAATGGAATAAAGCGGCCCTATAAGAACCTATACCCAGAGCTAATATAATATAACCCAATTGAGACATGGTAGAATAAGCTAAACTTCTTTTAATATCTCTTTGAGCAAGAGCCAAAGTAGCTCCTAATAATACTGTTATTACACCTATTAAGGAAATAAGATTCATTATGTAAGGTATGACTATGAAAAGAGGAAGAAGACGAGCTACAAGAAAAATTCCTGCTGCTACCATAGTAGCAGCATGTATAAGAGCCGAAATGGGAGTGGGTCCTTCCATAGCATCAGGTAACCATATGTGAAGGGGAAATTGTGCAGATTTAGCAACTGCGCCGAGGAATAAAAAAGAAGCACAAAGAGTAATAAATAAAGAATTAACTCCATTATTATGAATTAATTTAGTAACTATTTCGAACAAATCTCGAAATTCTAAACTACCCGTTATCCAATAAAATCCTAAAATTCCTAATAATAAACCAAAATCCCCTATACGATTGGTTACAAAAGCTTTTTGACAAGCACTTGCTGCAATTGGTCGTGTGAACCAAAAACCTATTAATAAATAGGAACACATTCCTACAAGTTCCCAAAAAATATAAATTTGTATTAAATTAGAACTAGTAACTAATCCCAACATAGAAGTATTGAAAAAACTCATATAAGCAAAAAATCTCAAATATCCTCGATCATGAGACATATAATTATCACTATAAATAAGAACCATGATTCCAACAGTAGTAATTAATATTGGCATAATAGAAGTAAGCGGATCAATCAAGTGTCCGAACTCTAAAGAAAAATCATTATTGACAGTCCAAGACCATAGATATTGATAGATAAAATTTCCGTTTATTTGCTGAATAGAAAGATTAACAGAAAATACCATAGCTATAGTTAGCATTAAAACACTCGGGAAAGCCCACATACGTCGAATATTTTTTGTTGCTGCAGGAATAAGTAGAAGTCCAAATCCTATTAACATAGTAATAGGAAATGGAAGAAAAGGTATTATCCATGCATATTTGTATGTATGTTCCATAAAAAACACAAATTTTCGTTTTTTTTTTTTTATAATTGTTTCCGACTCACCAATTTTTATTGCTTTTGAAGAAAACAATAAAAAAATGAAAAAAAAAAAAGATATGAAACCTTAAATATTCTTATTTTACATTTTTCTTACTTTTTTCAGATATTTCAAAAATTTGAAAAAGTTATAAATTGTTGCTTAAATGCTTTGCCAAAATAGTTCGATATAGAGTCATTTTTTAGTTATTAATTTTTTAACAAAAATATTCATTTTTTTTTTTTAAGTAGATAAATAATAAAAAAAAAGAGAAGGAGAATATGATATTAAAAAAAATTTTGCCACTAGACTAGAATTGTATTCTAGTAATACTAGTAATATATAACCATATCATATACTATAGTAAGCAAAGAAAAAGTAAGAAAAAATAACTAGACCAATATCAGTAGAATATGGATATGGATATATAGTTTGCATCAATAAATCAACTAATTCCGCTAGTAATTTTAATTACCTAATTTCTATTTTTTATGAAATTAATTGATTGGATTGAAATCCAATAAGATAAGAAAATATCATAAATCTTATAAAAATCCTTACTTCTTCTAGAACTGAATAAAAAAAACGTAAAATGAAAGTTCCTTTTCTTAGCTAACGGAATGTCTTGTTTAACATATTAACTACTAGAAAATTCCTTTAAAAATTTTTCTTTCTTTTCTTCCATTTTTTCCTAGTTTATTATATATGTAACACACATGTATATATAAACAATATATTTGTATTGTTATTGTTAAAAAAAAAGATTATCGACGAAATTAAATATAATATAAAAAGAAAACTAAAAAAAAAAACGATCCATATTGATCAATACATGTCTTTCACATACAACAATAAAAAGGAAGAATTCTTTTTTTTATGGCAGTTCCAAAAAAACGTACTTCTATATCAAAAAAACGTATTCGTAGAAATATTTGGAAGAAAAAGGGAAATTTAGTTGCAATAAAAACCTTTTCTTTAGCAAAGTCAGTTTCTACGGGAAATTCAAAAAGTTTTTTTGTTCGGCAAACAAATAAGAAAATCTTGGAATAATTTGAATTCCGTGATTTAAAGAACTTTTCCATATATAGAATATGAAAATTTTTCATTAACTTATGTATTTATTTACCTCCTCAAGATTAGTTAGAACTAGCAGACAGATAAGTTAATATTCGACATAAAATAGCTGCTAGTTTGGTTCTAAGTATTATTTTATTTCTTTTCCCAGTAGAAATTTTTTTCCATTAGGAAAAGAAATAAAATGTAATTATAATTAATATTAAAACTGTTTTATTATATATCTATCTCAAGATCAAATGAAATTTGTTTTGTTTACTAAGTATTATTCTATATTTAAATTATGTACATAACAAATAACAAATATTAATATAATTATTATATACTAAATACATTAAAAAGTAGACTAAAAACAAGATTTTTAGAAAACTAGTCTTTGAATTTCTAATTTAATTTATTAAATTTAGTAATTATATTTTGATATGTATAAAATCATCCTATTTATTTAATTTATATTTATTTGTTTTTTGATAAAAAAGATCTTTCTAAGTTTTCTAAATGTTATTAAAAATGAAAAGAATACTTTAGTTTAAACAAAAGAGTTTAAAAGAACCCTTATTCATCCATTTCCTAAAGGATAACTATATCAGATTCTAGAATCTACATCTAGACGATTCAACATGAATTGACTATTATTATTTCAAGTAAGCCGCTATGGTGAAATTGGTAGACACGCTGCTCTTAGGAAGCAGTGCTAGAGCATCTCGGTTCGAGTCCGAGTGGCGGCATACTCTAAAAGAGATAGAATGGATCTTATAATGTATTTAATTCCCGATTTCAATTCTGTAATGAGACCCTTTTTATGTATGATATTTGCGACTTTAGAACATATATTAACTCATCTCTCTTTTTCGATCGTTTCAATTGTGATTGCAATTCATTTGATGATTCTATCAGTTCACGAAATCATCGGATTACGTCATTCGTCGGAAAAAGGAATGTTAGCTACTTTTTTTTCTCTAACAGGATTATTAGTTATTCGTTGGATTTCTTCGAGACATTTTCCATTAAGTAATTTATACGAGTCATTGATCTTCCTTTCGTGGAGTTTTTCCATTATTCATATGGTTTCCAAGCTATGGAATCATAAAAATGATTTAAGCACAATAACCGCGTCAAGTGCCATTTTTACTCAAGGTTTCGCTACATCTGATCTTTCAAGTAAAATGCATCAATCAGCAATATTAGTACCTGCTCTACAATCTCAGTGGTTAATGATGCATGTAAGTATGATGTTATTGAGCTATGCGGCTCTTTTATGTGGTTCATTATTATCAGTCGCTTTTTTAGTCATTACATTTCGAAAAAACATCGATATTTTTTTTAGAAGCAAAAATGTATTAATTTTAATTAAGTCATTTTTCTTTGGGAAGATCCAATACTCGAACGAAAAAAGAAGTGTTGTTAAAAGCACTTCTTTTCTTTCATTTCCAAATTATTATAAATATCAATTAATTCAGCGTTTGGATTATTGGAGTTATCGTGTTATTAGTTTAGGGTTTTCCTTTTTAACCATAGGTATTCTTTCTGGAGCAGTATGGGCTAACGAAGCATGGGGGTCTTATTGGAATTGGGACCCCAAGGAAACTTGGGCATTTATTACTTGGACCATATTCGCGATTTATTTACATACTAGAACAAATCAAAGTTTGCACGGTACGAATTCGGCACTTGTAGCTTCTATAGGATTTCTTATAATTTGGATATGCTATTTTGGGATCAATCTATTAGGAATAGGTCTACATAGTTATGGTTCATTCACATAAAATCTAATTAAATTGTAGAAATTCCATGCGGAATAAGTAAGACATATATAACGAAAATTTGTGTGAGTTTTTAAGAGCTGTTTGAATCTTAATTCAAACAGTTCTTAAAAACTTGGGATACATCTTTCTAATTCACTTTATTATTTTTTTTTTCGTTGTACAGCGAATAGTTTCAAAAATATTATAATTGAAAAGTATAAGACTTTCTATCTCATTAAGAAAAAAAAAGAACTATCTATGAAAATAATTAGATAGGATAGCTTGTATCTTGTCAACTGATAAAGAAAGAACGAAATCGGGATAAATACCAATTCCTATTACGGGTAAAAGGATACAGATTGAAACAAATAGTTCTCGTGGTCCAGAATCCACGAAATTTGAATTTAGAACATTGAAAAAATTGTATCCATAGAACATTTGCCGTAACATAGATAACAAATAAATAGGAGTTAATATCATTCCAATTGCCATTACAAGGGTAATTAATATTTTTGGCATTAAAAGATATTTTGGACTGGTAATTAGTCCAAAAAATACTACTAATTCCGCAACAAAACCACTCATTCCCGGCAATGCAAGAGAAGCCATCGAGAAACTACTAAACATGGTAAATATTTTTGGCATTGGAATGGATATTCCCCCCATTTCGTCGAGATAAACAAGATGTATTCTATCACAACTCATTCCTACCAAGAAAAAAAGTGCAGCACCAATAAATCCATGAGAGAGTATTTGTAAAATGGCTCCATTGAGTCCCATGTCGGTTATAGAACTAATTCCTATAATTGTGAAACCCATGTGCGATACAGAAGAATAGGCTATTCTTTTTTTTTGATTGCGTTGACCAAGCGAGGTTGAAGCTGCATAAATTATTTGGATTGCCCCCACTATCACTAACCAGGGAGAAAATATAGAATGAGCATGTGGTAATAATTCCATATTGATACGAATCAATCCATATGCTCCCATTTTTAATAAGATTCCCGCTAGAAGCATACATGTACTGTAATGTGCTTCTCCATGGGTATCTGGTAACCATGTATGTAGAGGTATAATCGGTGATTTGACAGCATAAGCAATAAGGAAGCCCAAATAGAATATTATTTCTAATGTCACAGGATATGACTGATTAGCTAATCTGTCAAAATTCAATGTCGGTTCATTGGAACCATATAAACCCATACTTAGAACTCCTATTAAGAGAAAAATGGAACCCCCCGCAGTGTACAAAATAAACTTTGTAGCCGAGTACAAACGTTTCTTTCCTCCCCACATAGATAAAAGTAAGTAAACAGGAATTAATTCTAACTCCCACATGATAAAAAAAAGTAAAAGATCTCTAGAAGAAAATAATCCTATTTGACCACTGTACATTGCTAACATCAGGAAATAGAACAATCGCGAATTTCGAGTAACAGGCCAAGCTGCTAAAGTAGCTAAAGTAGTGATAAATCCTGTTAGTAAAATAGGTCCTACGGAAAGTCCATCGATTCCCAGTCTCCAGTGAAAATTGAAAACATTTATCCATTTAGCATCCTCTTCTAATTGAATTAATGGATCGTCCAATTGGAAATGATAACAGAAGACATAGGTTGTTATAAGGAGTTCTAATAAACAAATAAGTATAGTATACCATCTAAATACCTTATTCCCCCTATGAGGGAGAAAGAAAATTGAGGAACCCGCGAATATTGGCAAAACTACAAGTATTGTTAACCAAGGGAAATAACTCATGATAAAGACAAGATGCGTTTTGACCAAAAAGCCCGTGCTCCAGAAAATATATTCTTTTGAGCACGGGCTTTTGTCGGTAAAAAGGAATCAAATGATTCAAGTGGAATTTATTATAACGTATCAATAAGATAGACCCATGCTGCGAGTTGTTTCATGCCATAAATAAACACGGACACTCAAAAAATCTGTTGGACAGGCGGATTCACATCTTTTACAACCTACACAGTCTTCCGTTCTTGGCGCGGAAGCAATTTGCTTAGCTTTACATCCGTCCCAAGGTATCATTTCCAATACATCTGTGGGGCAGGCTCGTACACATTGAGTGCACCCTATACATGTATCATAAATTTTTACTGAATGTGACATTGGGTCTATAAATTCCAGTTTTGAACATAAAAAATTTTCGATCTGGTAAAGTAAAGAAAATAGAAATATATAATAAATTTATAATTATATAATTTATTATATATTTCTATTTTCTTTATATATAGAAACCAGATGAATCAATGATTTATCAAAAAAAATCTTAAGAATCAAAATTTTTATAAATCTGTTCATCAGAAGGGACCAAGAGACTTTGATTTATCTTTCAACAACCATAATCATATGAGTCGCATGAATCACACGTGCAACTTCACGTTAACTAATGGATCGTCAATATTTCAATAGAAATATATATTGAAATATTACTATACATATTAGTATTATTTGTAAATAAATATGTAAAAGACACTGAAATGATATTTTATAGAAAGTTTTTTCTACAATTTATATATATATATATTCTATTTTTATGTATTTATATTATAGTTATGGCTAATTTTTCAACAAACTTGATTGATTAATACGAGTTGATTTTCTGTTACGATAGATCGACGAAACAATAGCTAGCCCAATAGCAGCTTCCGCCGCTGCAATCGCTATAATAAAGATTGAAAAAATCTCGCCTTTTAATTGGCGACTATCAAATATATCAGAAAATAGTACGAGATTAACATTAACCGAATTTAGTATAAGTTCAAGACACATAAGTGCTCTAACCATGTTTCGACTTGTGATCAATCCATAGATACCGATTGCAAATAAATAGACACTCAAAAAAAGTACATGTTCGAACATCATTGACTAACTCCTGATTAACCTCGATTCGTTTCAATATGAACAAAAATTCAACCAAGTTGATTGACTAGAATCGAGCGATTACATAAAAAGGGGAATATTGACAGTAGATTAAACTAAAAATTTTTTTAATTCTAACTAAACTATTTATTATTCTAAACTATTTATTATTGACGAGCCATAGTAATTGCGCCTATCAAAGAAACTAAAAGAATTATAGAAATTAGTTCAAACGGAAGATAAAAATCTGTTGATAAATGAATTCCAATTTGTTGAACGTTGTTTATAAAGTCTTGCTCTATAATCTGATTTGATCTTGTAGTCCAAATAATTCCGTACCATGACGTATCTGCGATAGTAGTAATTAGCGAAAAAAGAATACTTATACAAACCAGTGAAGTGACTCCATCTCCAATAGTCCAAAGATAGGAGTCGTTAGAATATTCTGAACCATTCACGAACATAACAGCAAATATGATTAAGACATTTATGGCTCCCACATAAATAAGAAGCTGGGCGGCAGCTACAAAAAAGGAGTTTGATGAAATATAGAATAAGGATATACAAACAAGAACAGATCCCAACGAAAAGGCGGAATAAATTGGATTAGTAAACAATACTACTCCTAAACCTCCTAATATAAGAAATGATCCCAGAAATACTACAAGTATATCATGTATTGGTCCAGGTAAATCCATTATGTATAAGAGAAAAATCAGTCAAAATGTTTCATGACCTTACTAAATAGTCCAGGAAAGAGGGGGGTGTTCCCCTTATTTTTTTTTATTATTATATATGAATATGATGAGTTTTTAATGCAATTAAATCTTAATATGGATGGATTACTGTGGATATAGATAAAGTTATTAAAATTATCGGCCAATCTTTTCTTTTTTCTTTTAGAGATTATAATTTTTAAATATTTAAAAATAATTAAGAAAACACATATTCACAGTTTAAATTAAAGAATGATTCTCAATAATAAATAGTTAATAAGATAAGTTTATTGGGTTCTCATAAAAAAAAAAAGAAGACTTGTTTCTGTTTATCTTTATATAAAATTAGTATTAGTAATCAGTAATCGTTCTTGAATCAAGGAGTTTATCTTTATCCATTTTGATTTGACTGGAATTCATAATTGTTTGAATTGTGTAATCTCCAATTACTGACATTGGTAACCGACCTAATGCAATTTGATTATAATTTAATTCGTGACGATCATAAGTTGAAAGTTCATATTCTTCAGTCATCGATAAACAATTTGTTGGACAATACTCGACACAATTACCACAAAATATACAGACTCCAAAATCAATACTATAATTAAACAATTGTTTCTTTTTAATCTCTCTTTTAAACCTCCAATCAACAACGGGTAGATCTATGGGACATACACGAACACATACCTCACAAGCAATACATTTATCAAATTCAAAATGAATTCGACCGCGGAAACGTTCTGATGTGATCGATTTTTCATAAGGATATTGAATAGTTACAGGTAAACGATTTGTATGGGATAGGGTAATTATGAAACTTTGACCAATGTACCTTGCCGCCCGTATTGTTTGTTGACCAAAATTTATGAACCCGGTCACCATAGGGAACATATTGTAGATCTCCGTGAATAATTTGATGTTTCTTTCTCTTGTTTAAGATCAGTTATGAATAGGGAAGGGAATATCGTTATCTTATTCTATTCTTTATAGGTAAATAAGTTGGGAAGAAGTTGTCAATAATAGATTACCCAGAGAAATAGGTAAAAGAAATTTCCATCCAAAATTTAAAAGTTGGTCCATTCTCAGTCTAGGTAAAGTCCATCTTGCTGTGATAGGAATGAACAAAAACAAATAAGCTTTAGCTAATGTAATAAATATACCAATTGTTATTCCAAAAACTCCTGTCATTTTATTTAATCCGAAAAATTCAAGAATAGATATATACGGAATAGAGAAATTCCACCCGCCTAAGTAAAGAACTGTTATAAATAATGAAGAAACTAATAAATTTAGGTAAGAAGCAAGGTAAAATAGAGCATATTTAATACCCGAATATTCTGTTTGATAACCTGCTACTAATTCCTCCTCTGCTTCTGGTAAATCAAAAGGTAATCTCTCACATTCTGCTAGAGAAGAAATTAGAAAAACAACAAATCCTATAGGCTGACGCCACAGATTCCACCCCCAAAAACCATATTTTGACTGTGACTCAACTATATCAACTGTACTTGAACTGTTAGATAATCATAGTCGATAATAACATTACTGTTCATATCGCTATTTCAAAACCGTACATGAGACCTCAGCTTCATACGGCTCCTCTATGGTCACAAATAAATGTAAGTACTTGTTTGGTATTATTGTAATTTTTAGATTCTAATTCTAATACCGGGAAGTCCAAAATTAGACCAACGAAATTCCGTCCGCTAGAATAAAAAAGCGCTTCCGAATTGATCTTTTCCATTAAAATTACAATTTCTCTTTATTCGGTAATAACTTAATCCTTAAATAAAATACTTGTTATATCAATAAATTAGGTTTTATCAATAACTCTAAAGAAAGAATTAGTTAGAAAGAATTGATCATTAATTCCAAATTTATGATTAAGAATTCCATGTATGTATATAGTAGATATGAATATTGAATGGGGAAAAGAAATAAAAAAAAAATATCCTGTATCGTATTTTTTTGTTTCATTTTTCCCATTCAAGCATTCTATTTCTTTTGCTCCTGTCCTATTCTTCTTTCTCAGAGGAGAGGAGGTACTCTGAAAAAAAAAAATAAAGGATTAATTCGTTTTTTATAGTCATTTCTTTAATCAGTGAATAGGAGCATACTCGAGATCGGAATCGTGGAGAAGTACTACTTGGTCATTTCTACCAACTTAAAGTCCTCATTATGATTCGTTTTATCCAAAGCTTTATGTAAAAAAATCTTTTTTTTTTATCTTAAATTATCTCCATTACTAATCTTTTATGTACCTTGGTGTTCCTAACTGTCCACTGATTTTTTATTGATCTCCAGTATGGTAATAAATACAAGACAGTAGTAGAAACCCCATACGGGTGATCTTTTGTACCCGCTTCAAGATATGATAATTGGTCAAAGAATCTTACTTAACCTTGGGGTAAACAGTTTATACTGCTTATGTTTCTATTCTCGTACATAGGGAATGAGATTTAATCCTCTTACTGCAAATTTATAAGCAGTTTGCTTTTACTCATCTAACTATCTAGCTTAATTCATCAACCCTAATGATAAATAAAAAAGAAAATATCCATTGAATATAATATATTCAATTTCTTTATTCTATTTCTAGTTCTAGAAAAGAGGGAAAATAATAATATTCTGCCGAATCACACGTAGAGATATTGATAACACACATAGAGTTAATGGTATTTCATAACTGATAGATTGAGCAGCAGCCCGTAGACCACCTGAAAAAGAATATTTATTATTCGACCCATATCCTGACATAAGAAGTCCAATAGGGGCAATACTTGAAATAGAGATCCATAAAAAAACGCCTATACTAAGATCGGCCAAAACAAGGTGATATCCAAAAGGAATTACTAAATAACTTAGTAGAACAGATATGACCGCTATAGACGGTCCCGCGCTGAACAAACGAATATCTCCTCTAGATGGGAGGAGATCCTCTTTAAAAACTAATTTGGTTCCATCTGCTATAGCTTGAAGAATTCCCAATGGACCAGCATATTCAGGCCCAATGCGTTGTTGTATTGCTGCAGATATTTCTCTTTCTAACCACACAATTACTAGTACCCCTATTGTTATTCCCAATATAAGGGTGAAAATAAGAACAAAGATCCATATTAGTCCATAGACTTCTTTTAAAGATTCCGATCTAGAAAAAGAATTTATAACTTGTATTTCCGCTTCTGTCATATCAATTATCATTTCAACGATCAACTTCTCCCATAATGATATCTATACTACCTAATATCGTCATGATATCTGCCAATTTCATTCTTTTAACTAGTTGAGGGAGAATTTGCAAATTGATAAAACCGGGTGGACGAATTTTCCATCTCCAAGGGAAAACACTACTATCTCCTATCAAATAAATTCCTAATTCTCCTTTTGGGGCTTCTACTCTCACATAAAGTTCTTGCTTCGACAATTCAAAATTGGGCGAAAGTTTTTTAGTAATAAATCTATATTCAAAATTATTCCATTCGGAATTTTTTGCTTTATCAAAACGTCGGACTTCTAAATTCTCATAAGGTCCTCCAGGAATTCCTTCTAGAGCCTGTTGAATAATTTTTATAGATTCCTTCATTTCACCGATTCGTACTAAATAACGAGCTAGTGAATCTCCTTCTTTTTGCCATTGGACTTCCCAATCAAATTTATTGTAACACTCATAACTATCAACTTTACGAAGATCCCATTGGATTCCAGAAGCCCGTAACATTGGTCCTGATAAACCCCAATTTATTGCCTCCTCTCCACCAATAATGCCCACTCCTTCAACGCGTTCCAAAAAAATAGGATTACGCGTAATAAGTTTTTGATATTCAACAATTCCTGTTAAAGAATAATCGCAAAAATCAAAACATTTTTCTATCCAGCCATAAGGTAAATCGGTAGCAACCCCCCCAATACGGAAATAATTATGCATCATTCGCATACCTGTAGCGGCTTCGAATAGATCATATAACAATTCCCTTTCTCTGAAAATATAGAAAAAGGGAGTCTGTGCACCGATATCTGCCATAAAAGGTCCAAGCCATAATAAATGAGAAGCTATACGACTCAGTTCTAGCATAATTATTCTAATGTAACTAGCTCTTTTAGGTACTTGAATGCTTTCTAATCGTTCTGGTGCATTTACTGTTATTGCTTCTGTGAACATAGTGGCTAAATAATCCCAACGTGTTACATAAGGCAAATATTGTATAATTGTTCGATTTTCCGCTATTTTTTCCATCCCTCTATGTAAATAACCCAATATAGGTTCACAATCAATAACATCTTCACCATCGAGAGTAACAATTAGTCGAAGAACACCATGCATTGATGGGTGGTGAGGACCCATATTCACTATCATGAGATCCTTTCTTATAGCTGGTACAGTCATAACTTTTCTTCCTTAATTCAATTCAGTATTCCATGAATTTAACAAAATGAAGTTGATCAAAATGCAAAATTTAATAACTAAAGAAAAAATTCAAACCAATCTTAAACTTGAAATTAACGAGTTTTTGACTCCCGAATACCCAACTGGTTAATCAATTTCTTATAACGTACTCGATTTTTCTTTGACAAATAATCCAACAGCCGTTGACGTTTTCCCAGAATTTTTCGTAGACCTCTTTGTGATAAAAAATCTTTTTTATGTAATTTTAAATGTGAAGTAAGTCTTTGGATCTTATCAGTGAAACTAAATACTTGAAATTCAACAGATCCACAGTTTTTTTCTTTTTCTTGTCGAATAGCCGAGATGAATGAATTTTTGACCATAAAAACAAAATTTTCTTTTTTTTTTCTTTTACGCGAATTTTACCGATCAGGAAAAATAAAAATATTTATTATATGTATTATTTGCAATTATTTGAATTTAGTACAAAAAAATTTATCATTTCTTCATATAGAATTTTTTCTATCCAAATCACATTTTCAATTTGATTTGGATAAAAAGGGAACGATCCATTTTTTTTTCAAGATTTTCCTATTCAGGAAAGAAAATGTTTTTTCGATAAAGAAAAATAGATATAAGATATAGAGGAAATATTCTATGTTATATTTATATTTATTATATATATACTATTAATATAATTAAAGAATTTAAAGAATTCTGAATCGTGGATACATATGTATTCTTGATATACTGAAATTACTGCCATTATTGGTATCAAACCAATAACGATTCATACAAGCTAAATCTTCTAATCGATAATTGGGCCAAAGAAAAAATTTGAATTTAATAAATTTCTTTGTATATGTATTAAGATGTTTTTCCTTGTTCAAAAATTGTCCACAGTTGTTTATGTTGTTTTGATTACAGAATATTGGATTTCTACCCATAATATTCCAATTCTGAGAATTAAAACAAATGAAAATTCTCAATTCTCTACGACGTCTGGGGGATAGAATATTTTCAGGAATAAGGAAATCATAATAATTTTTGTTGTTTTTAGTCATAAGTATATTGCTGTGTTGTGCAACAGATTCATGAATTTTTTTTTTATCAACATATTCTTTTTTTATTATGTATTTTCCATCAGTTTGTCGTTTAGTCTTATCAACCAATGAAATACCTATGGTTTGATATATAATATCTTTTCCATCCCTTTTCATAGATAGACGAATTGGTTCGACAATAAATATGCCTCTTTTTACCAATTCTGTAAGAGTTAGATCTTTCTGAATCAACATTACATCTAGATGCATCTCTCCTCTTTGGATTGAAGATATAGCTATTTCCTTTGGATCTATCAGTCTAAGTAGAAGACAATATACCTTTATATTATTGATCATTCTTTGATTCAAGAGATCATCCCATCTTAATTGAAAAAGAAAATATTTTTTCAAGAAGAAATTGAGTTCTGCTTCTTTCTTGCTCTTAGATTGTTTTTTTTTTCTACTTTTTTTAATGTCTGTTCTTGTATAATCTGTCTCAACATCTTTTTCATTTTGTTTTCGTAAATCTAATACAAGATTTCCTTGACCTTGTTGTTCATTTTTTTTTTTTACATTGATCTTTTTACTTTTACTAATATTTTCATAGAAATGAAAATTAAAAATAAGTAATTTGGTAGGTATGATCCACGGTTTTATTTTATACGTATTAAAAAGTAGTAAAAATTCTGGGAAAAACCAAGGTTCTAGATTTGATATGCTACGATAGAATTTTTCTTGATTCATTCCCATCCAATCAAAAAGGGAATTTTTTTTTAATTTTTGATAATTTAGATTTTTAGTATTTTTATGAATCTTGGTGTTGATAGGCGTATTGGCCCAGGTCTCAATATCAATATTATTTCTAATACAGAAATGGGGAATTTTATAATTTAAAAATAGTCTATCCATATTTTTGTCCGTATCAATGAGAAATCTTTTTTCTAGATAATTATTAATAACTATCCTTATCAATCCATAAAATGGTTCGGGTTTTAGTGTATTGAAATTAGATGAACTTTTTTTGTTTTCCACTTCTTGTAATTGTAACGTTGATTCATAAATATATGAGTTTTTATTATCCTCAAAATTTATATATTTATATGATAAAATATCATATCCAAAATGTTTTTTCAATTTGTCTTTTTGACTCATCAATGAATTTACTGCATAGTAATTTTCTTTCATGTAATGAATTAATTGGTCTTTTTCTTTTTTATATAAATCCGATTTCGTTGAGTCTTTTTTTTGAATTATACGACATTGGTTGGCCCTATTTTGCCATTTTTTTGGTACTAAATAAGACCACTTAGTCTGAGATAAATTATATTGATAATGACCCCTTAACCACATTTTCCATTTATTCATTCTATACTTATGTATTTTCTTATGCTTTGGTTTGGAACCAAATATTCCTTGTGTTGTACAATAATTCTTTATTATATCTGTAAGAAAAGGATAGGTGTTATGATATTGAAGTACAGATTTCAAAGCATATTTATTAAGTAATTGATTTTGCGAGAATTTGTAAAATATATATGCTTGAGACAAAGAAGATAAGTCCCAATAAATATTAGAATTTTTGTTGCTAATACTAAAATTAGTATTATAAATAATATAATAAAACGACTTTTTTATAGTCGAAATAAAGTTCATTATTTTTTGATTTTTCTTTTCAATTCCTTCTTGATTTGTTTTATCATTATAAATGTATTTAGTGAAAATTTTGTTTGTTGATTTAAAACTTGGAATCTTAATGATACATAGTAATAGATTCATGTATTTTTTTTCAATGAAATATTTTATAAAATAATGCGATTTACGTATTAATCGGATATTTTTTCTTTTAAATATTTGCCAAATATCCTTCTGTAATTCCGCTCTTTTATCATCATAAGTTAGAACTATTTTTTTATTGTCTTTTGTGATTCCTTTTATTTGACTCCTAATTGTGATTATCTTATTAGCAAGATCTTTCATTTTTGTTTCGATGAGTGAATAATTTGCATTTCCGCAATTCGGGAATTGAATTGCAATCGTCGATTCGCGAAGAATCTTATTATTTATATTAGAATCTCTTCCATTTTTATTTTTAGTTGGTTCATATATTTTAACCCTACTCGATTTTAATATGGGTTTTACTTTTTCAAGTTCTTTCATTATTAGGTCCATAAATAGAATTATTTTGATGACGCATCTTGTTTTTTTTTTTGAAACTTTTAGAACCCCATTTCCTCTTTCTTTGAAAACTCTTATAACTTCTAAAATTTTCTTTTTCGCTTTTATCGTTTTTTTTTCGAGTTCTTTAAAAATGGGTTCAAAGAAAGAAGGTCGTTTTCGGGGAGACCCAAAAGGTAGCTCTGCTTCTCTTCCCCAAACTGTTAAAAAACAAAAGTTATCTTTTTTCTCTGTTTTTTGCCTTTGCTGATCTCCATAATTAAATCGTACCTTAGATCTTTGCCAAGGTTTCAGACAAAAAGGAAATAGAATCTTTATTTGAATACCATCTGTTAACCAATTTTTGGGAAATTCCGTTTCTGATAATTGAACACCGTTATAAGTACATTTAACATGCATTTCTCCATTCCATTCCTTCCAATCCTCGTACCATTCGGGGAATTGAAACAATAACATACGACTAATATTTTTAGCTATTATTAATACGGGAAATAGAACATATTTTCTAAGAAAAGATTGGGTTACTAATATTAAACCTCTTATTGCTTGAGTAAATAGAAAGCTATCCCAAGCCTCTGATATTGCTATTCGTCCATTTTCCTCTTTTTTCTCTTTGTTTGTTTTTTCATTTTCTTTTGTGTGCTCTTGCTCAAAATAAAAAATTTGAGATTCTGAGGTTCTCCCTAACCAATTCCTAATTTTAAATATATTAAAAAACGAAAAAAAAAATATTTTGTCTATTCGATCCAAAAAAAGTGGAGAATGCGCATTTGCTTGAAATATTTTCAAAAGAATTGTTTTACGTCTTTGAGCACGCATAGATCCTTTGATTATACCACGGCGAAAATCCGATTGTTGTGAGTAACGTATCAAAGCCACCTCGTCTTCTTCATCACTGGTATTACTAGTAGTATTATTAGTAGCACTCGAATTAGTACTCTGATCGTTATCAGTATAAATTATTATGCGTTTCCCTTTTCTTGACCGAATTTCAGGATCTTCCGTCGATTCTTCTTCATCTTCTTCTTCCAAATCATCTGTTAATTTGTATGACCATCTAGAGACCTTTTTACTAATTTCTTCCATTCCAATAGAATTTTTTCTAATTTTTATTAGATCATTTGGATCAGTTGTAATTATATCGAATAAAAATTTCAAAGATTTTATTTGACTTTCTGAATCTATTCCTTGCACACGTTCAAAATAAAAATTTTCAATTGAGGTTAAGGAATTCTCAATAGGATTCGATAAAAATTTCTCATCAGAATAAAACCTATTCTTTGTATGTTCAAATGTTTGATAATTTTTAGGAAATAGACCATGAATTTTATTTATCCACAATATTTCTAAGGAATCCACTCTTGAAGTTATTAAATCAGTCATGATTTCATCTGAATCCACATTTTTTATTGTTCCGCGATAAGGTCCATTCAAAAGGGGATCATACATTTTGGGAAAATATTCTTGTTCATGCTCATCATCACATAATCTGGTTCTTTTTTCTAGTATATTTAAAGTAAAAGATACTTTCTCTTTTTCTAAATTTTGTATTCTATTTACAAATTCGTTCCTTAAGTTGTATTTTTTTTGTTCATTATTATAAATCCAATAATTATATAAGTCTTCGTGGTATAGTTTTTCTGTCGTGTAGAAAGAAATTTTTCGCTCTATCATTTCTGAAAAGGTTGATAAACTTGGCGGATATGTAAAAGAGATTCGATTTTTTCCTTTATTTGGGCATATATAAAAAAAATATTGTGCCATTTCATTTCGTATAGCATTTTCAAACCTATCATTTTTTAAATATCTCAATGGGCGGTTCCATCGTTTATAATCGAAAAGAAAAGTTACAATAGGTTTTTCAAACCAAAAATAAGTTTTCTCTTCTTTAAGTTTTCCCAATTCCCAATTATCTTGATGGATATCAAGATAAGAATCTTCGTAAACCGGGCTATCTTTGTCTTCTTTAGTGGATCCCTCTTGTTCCTGTTTCGTCTTCTTCGTTTCGTAAGTTGTTTCTACATCGCTTTCTTCCGTTTCTGAGGTTTCTTTCAGTTTCTTAGTACCAATAGGCGATGGCATTCTGCCTAAATAGTAGACACAGGTG